CCGCAAGGAGAGAGATGCCTAAGGCAGGGCTAGTGACTGGAGTGAAGTCGTAACAAGGTAGCCGTACCGGAAGGTGCGGCTGGATCACCTCCTTTTTAGGGAGATTCAAAAAAAGCTTTTTTGGCACTTCCGTCTTGTACTCGCCATTGCAAACCCCGAAGCGGAGAAATCCGTTCATCTAACGGATGAAGTTCGATTCCGGCGGATCGGTGAAGCAAGACCAAGCCCGTGAGCTCATTTCCCCAGGTCGGAACAAGCTGAGAGCAATCTTGCAATTTTACTTTGTTCAGCCCCCGATAATATACGAGAATTCAGTGGGGGGAGTTGGGTTCCCCCGTTTCGTTGCATGCAGGCCCCCCCCCTCTTCTCCCTGGGTAACTCTCCCCGGGTAACAGGGAGGCCTGCAGAATGGGCTATTAGCTCAGCGGTAGAGCGCGCCCCTGATAATTGCGCCGTTGCGCCTGGACTGCGGAAACTTTTACTTATACACATGGGTAGTCTAATGTGCCCATCGACGCCTGACCCGAAGATGTGTATCATCCAAGGGACGTGAGCATGGCGTACTCTTCCAATTTTCGGCTAGCCTGGGTCTCAGACCCAGCCCCCTCCTCAGGAAGATATAGATGAGGCGACTCAGGTGAGATCTAATGAAAATTCAACCTCCGAATCACTGGTGGGATTCGGGCGATCCAAGGAGGACCGGTCCTCGCTAGCAGATCCTCCTTTCTCGGGAATCTATACATTCCTTATCAGTGTATAGATGGCTATCTCTTGAGCACAAACTGATAACCATCGAGCCAGATGTGAAAGACGGAGCACCTGATGACGCATATTCACAAACCAGGAACTACGGGATCACCCTATTTTTCTAGGGTAACGGAGGGATCACACTATGCGAGCCTTTCCTGCTTCTCTTGAAGGTCCATAGAAGCAGCAATCGACGGAACTTCCACGTGCAGATAGGGTTCTAAGTGCCATACATTTGAGTTTTTCTCCGGAAAAGCGCGAATACTGAACCCAGACATGAAAAAATATGCCGGAGGGAGGGAAAAGAGGTAAATCTTTGGTATGGTATTTGCTCCAGCCCACTAATTGGCTATTCCAGATAACTTCCAATTCTATGTACCGAGACGCCTCGGTCCTCCTCTAAAAATGGGGGAAACAGGCTCAAAGAAAGATCCTAGAGTGTACGGGGTTAAGCCGGGGGAGGGTTTCCCGGCGCCTTCTTTTTCCTTCCATCATTCAAATGAGGTCTATTTCTGCGAAGTCCTTGCCCTCAGCAAGGCAAGCCAAAGAGATGGAACAAGCACACTTGGAGAGCGCAGTACAGCGGGGAGTTGTATGCTGCGTTCGGGAAGGATGAGTCGCTTCTAGAAGGAGAAGTCTATTAATTTTCCACTTTAATCAGTGAGATAAGAATAGTGTAGGTGCGATTATTCACTTCACGGGCGAGGTCTCTGGTTCAAGCCCAGGATGGCCCAGTTGCGTGCGCCGAGGGGAATCAAGACAAGAAAAGCATCTGCTCAATTCACGTATGTATACTTTACTCGGCTTGTTCCGAGCACAGGGGATATAGCTCAGTTGGTAGAGCGCCGCCCTTGCAAGCGGGTCGTTGCGCTTACGGGTTGGGTGCCTAATTGCTTAGGCGGTAACGGGTGGTGGTATCTCCCATCTGAACTGGTGGCTAACTCCGCCCCCCAAAAATGCGGGAGGAGGACCAAAACATGCCACCGAGAGACTCTACCAAGACAGAGATAAACTGTCGTGTAGGGCGGGGTAGGGTGGATTGCCGGTTAGATCCATTACAGATCGCACATGGGTGGTAGTTGGAGTCGGCGGCTCCCCCTGGGCTATCTAATCCGGCGGATCCCTGGGGAAGAGAATCAAGCTGGTCCTTGCAAGCAGCTTGGTGGACTACCTCTCTTCAACTCTTCGAGCACAACATAGCAGGAGGAACCGAAACCCACGGACCGGCCCCACCGCCCCCATCCCGTAGGAACTACGAGATCACCCCAAGGGATGCCAACGGCATCCGGGGGTCACAGACCGACCATATAACCAGACTCAAGAAGTAATACGGGCTGTCTGCTTCCACTGGCGGGAAGGGTCGAAGGGGGACAACTACCTGGTATTGAGACTGAAAAAGATTCGAGCAATAGAAAGGGGGAAACCCTTTTGGTTCCCCCCCCCCAAAAAAAAAAGAACAAAGAAAGAAAACAAATCGGGGGTATCCAGCTGGAAGAATCCCCGAAATGGAATTTTCCTCGAGCCTCTACCGATCCGGTCCGGGAATAGTTGTTCCCTCGGAGAGCGCGGTACAACGAAAGTTGTAGGCCGTGTTCGGGGGGAAGCCATTGTCTACCACCGGCCTACGTGGTAGAATCATTCAGGTAGGCCTGAGAGACGGTAGCTTACCCTGTGGCGGATGCCAGCGGTTCGAGTCCGCTTATCTCCAACCTGTGATCCGAGTCGATGGAATCGCACAAACTAGTAAGATTAT